GGTTCAAATCATTTTATCCATATGAGTGTTCTTATATAGATAAATTATTCATTTTGAAAGCATCTCTATATTAATATTCATATTGTGGTAGAAAGAGTACCATGCTGCGTCTGGACTTCAAATGATTTAGCTTTAACCATAGTTAATGGTCCCACATTTTTGGTTGATAGAGAATCAAAGCGGATTTACCAACGAATAACGAAATGCTATGGTTCTTGCATATGATTTCTTTATTCAGAAGTCATTCGTGAGATAATGTACCTACTTTTCCTAGTTATAACATAAAAAGTACAGCTGGTTGGATCCAGCCTATTCTTGAAATAAACAACTCGCACACACTCCCTTTCCAAAAAAAACCAATACCCCAAGCACTACACTTAGATTTATTAGATTTGTTGCTAAAATATCGGTATTAAACCCGAAACTCCCGGCGGATGGCCAGTGGCCTAAAGAAACGAAAGAATCGGTTACATTTTTCATATGATCTCCTCTTATAGATAGACTAAAAAAAAAGAACAGAGTTCTTTTTGTATCGCCCTGCCCCCCTTTGATATATTTGATATATATATATATATTTTACTATTTCTAAATCGAGCCAAAAAAGATTCGATTTAGAAATGGTGAATTACCCCCTTCTTTATTTATTTAAACCCTTCCTAAAAAATATAAAAGGGGGTTCCTTAGACTACGAACGGAAGGGATGAAAGCGAGTGAGTATGCTAATTCCTCATCCACAAATCAGCCCTTCCCGTGGGTTATTGCTTTTTCGAATTTATAAGATTAAACAAAAGGATTCGCAAATAAAAGTGCTAATGCTACAACCAGGCCATAAATTGTTAAAGCTTCCATAAAAGCTAGACTAAGCAATAAAGTACCTCGTATTTTTCCCTCCGCCTCAGGCTGTCTCGCGATACCTTCTACAGCTTGGCCCGCAGCAGTACCTTGACCAACTCCAGGTCCAATAGAAGCAAGCCCTACAGCCAATCCAGCAGCAATAACGGAAGCGGCAGAAATCAGTGGATTCATGATAAGTTCCTCATACAAAAAAAAAACGGTTAATGATACAGTCAGCCGATGAATTATAACTTAATATTACATCGCTACAATTCATCCAGTCGAAGTCACTACAAACTTCAAATTGAAGTAATAATCTTATTCAAGGATCAAAACTACTTTACTTCGATATCTCTTTTTTAGTTCCTATCGACAAAATCTTTGCGAATCTGTACGACTTTCGTCCGTCCGTTTCTTTGTTCCGAACCATTCTTTGAATTCTTCGATTTTTTTTCTTGATTTCATCTGTTTATTCATTGAACTCCCAGTCCCAGAGGATACGGAAAGACTTCTATTGGAATAGCCATCAAATTTATAGTAGTAGGGCAAATTGAATATCTCTTTAGTTCATATATAACTAGTCAATATTTAATATCAATCACCTATACACGTCTTTCTTCCATAACGTAAACCAACTCTTCATTCATCTTAAATTCAATCGAATTCGAGAATTATGCGTCGAAAAACAAGTTGACTTATAGCATAGCGCTTTTTTACATATAATATACCTAGTAAAACCTCCCTCTCCGATCCGAATCACCCTATTTTTTATGAATCCCTTTTTTGTTTGTAAATACTTCTTCCCCTTTCTTTATCATTCTCCCACATGGATACAATCTAAATAGACAAATTGCTTAGGCCGAATCAGTGGATAGAAATATCATTATTTGATTGATCTAAGTTCACGCAATTTATTATTTCTGAAAATTTTATTTTGGTCAATCGCTGAAGAAAATCAACTGAAAGGGGAATCCTTCTATAGAGCACCCCTCTTTTTTTACTCACACTTCGTAAACCACAAGAATTCTTATTCAAATTCTGATTCCGAATAGGAAATATTAGGATTGGCCGACCAGCAATATAAAATGAATATCTATTCAGGAGAGAATGGTATAATATAAGTGGATCAACCAAGAATTTTAGGAAAAAGATCTTTTAGATCTCTTTCCCCCTTTTTTTTACAACTCTCTACTCTAATATCTTTGGCTATTACTCTAGATTGTATATAGTGAGTTGTATATTTAGATTTCCTAATTAGATTAGATTTTTTTTGAGCCACGCATACATTACCTTGGGATAAGCTAAAAAAGAATCTTTCAAAAACTAGTCAATGATGGCCCTCCATGGATTCCCCTATATAAGCCGCGGCTAAAGTTGCAAAAATCAGAGCTTGAATACCACTTGTAAATAATCCAAGGAACATAACAGGTATAGGAACCACTAAAGGTACTAAAGAAACAAGAACAACAACTACTAATTCATCAGCTAATATATTTCCGAAAAGTCGAAAACTAAGTGATAAAGGCTTTGTGAAATCTTCTAAGATGTTAATGGGTAAAAGGATTGGGGTTGGTTGAATATATTTCCCGAAATAACCCAATCCCTTTTTGGTAAGACCCGCATAGAAATATGCCACTGACGTGAGTAAAGCCAAAGCAACAGTAGT